TGCTAAAATATCGGTATTAAACCCGAAACTCCCGGCGGATGGCCAGTGACCCAAGTAAACGAAAGAATCGGTTAAATTTTTCATATAATCTCCTCTTCTAGCTAAACTATAAAAAAAAGAACTCTGTCCTTTTTTTTTATTCTTTTTATTGAAAATAAAAAGAAATTTGAATTTAATAATTTAATTTACCTATTTGGATATTTGTAAACAGAATCAAAAACCTATTCTATTTCCAAATGTATTTTCCAAAATTTTTAATTTTCAATAATAATAATGAGACTTATTAGAATTAAGCTAGAATTTGAGATCAAGTTTTATGTCAAGTTCAAAAAACCTGAACCTCCTTTTTTCGCAACACTCCTTAAAAAAACGTTTCTATTAAACTAAAAGAATAAGGGGAAGGAAGAAAGCGAATCGATGTGCTAATTCCCCATCCTCAAATTAGTCCTTCCCAAGGATTGTTGTCTCAATGAATAATTGTAGGAGTTAAATCTTGATAGAATTAAAAAAACTACGAAAAAAATCCAGAATTTTGTGATTTCTAGGATTAAACAAAAGGATTCGCAAATAAAAGCGCTAATGCTACAACCAGGCCATAAATTGTTAAAGCTTCCATAAAAGCCAAACTAAGCAATAAAGTACCTCGTATTTTTCCTTCTGCCTCAGGTTGTCTCGCGATACCTTCGACAGCTTGACCCGCAGCTGTACCTTGACCAACTCCAGGTCCAATAGAAGCAAGCCCAACAGCCAACCCAGCAGCAATAACCGAAGCAGCAGAAACCAGTGGATTCATGATAAGTTCCTCACACCAAAATAAAGAAATAGTTAATGATACAATCATCCAATGACTTAGGACGTATTCTAATTAAGTAATCGCTAAGATTCATCCAGCCAAAATAACCAAAAACGTTAATTGAAATAATATAATAAAATTAGTGAATCATAAGAATTACTTTGATAGTAGTTCCTATCCACGGGATTTGTTAAAATTCATAATATATATATACGACTTTTTTATGCCATTTCTTTTTTGTTAACCATTCTTTGAATTCTTCGTTCTTTTTTTTTTATCATTTTTTCAGCCAATTCACAGATAAAAAGGAAGAACTTCTAATCGAATCCCTATCTAAATCGAAATTCACAAAAGTAGTAGGGCAGATTCAGATTATATAGATCTTTAACTCATATATACCTAGTCAATATCACATATACAAGTGTTTCTTACATAACGTAAACTAACTATTCTCTAATTGGGCTAACCTAAAAAAGACTATTTGAAAAAAAAATCGTTAATGATGACCTTCCATAGATTCACCTATATAAGCCGCAGCTAAAGTGGCAAAAATTAGAGCTTGAATCCCGCTTGTAAATAATCCAAGGAACATGACAGGTATAGGAACCACTAAAGGTACTAAAGAAACAAGAACAACAACGACTAATTCATCGGCTAATATATTTCCGAAAAGTCGAAAACTAAGTGATAGGGGTTTTGTAAAATCTTCTAAAATGTTAATGGGTAAAAGAATTGGAGTTGGTTGAATGTATTTACTGAAATACCCTAATCCTTTTTTGCTAAGACCCGCATAAAAATAGGCTACTGATGTGAGTAAAGCTAAAGCAACCGTCGTATTTATATCATTCGTTGGTGCTGCTAACTCCCCTTGAGGTAACTGGATAATTTTCCACGGTAAAAGGGCTCCTGACCAGTTAGAAACAAAAATAAATAAAAACAGGGTTCCAATAAAGGGAACCCATGGACCATATTCTTCGCCAATCTGCGTTTTACTCACGTCTCGAATGAATTCAAGGACAAATTCAAAGAAATTTTGGCCGTCAGTTGGAATGGTTTGTGGATTGCGAATCGCTAGAACTGCGGAACCTAATAAGATAGCAATTACAACCCAAGAAGTAATAAGGACTTGGGCATGCACCTGGAAACCCCCTATTTGCCAATAGAAATGTTGGCCTACTTCTACACCAGATATCTCATATAACCCTTCTTTTATTAGTGTGTTGATGGAACATGATAAAACATTCATATTGCCCTCTGACAGAAATAAGAACTTTAAATTATTTTGATTCAAGATCCCCCCCTTTTTTTTTCTTATTTACTTTAATTTTCTATTTTAGTTTTGGATACCAACTAAACTAATCACACAATATCCCCAGTTTTTTTATCTCTTTTTCTTTTGTAGAATTCAGGAGTAGTAACCGATTTTTTAAATCGAAATACAGGGAGCCCCTCCCTAAAAAAAAAAATGGATTTATTTATCTTATTATTAATCAAGAATTTTGTATATAGCTAGAACGACCCTCACAAATTGCGAATACTAATTTGTTAAGAATGAATCGAATTGAAGCTATAGCGTCATCATTTGCTGGAATAGAAATATCCGCGAGATCGGGATTACAATTTGTATCGATTAAAGAAATGGTTGGAATTCCCAAAGTTATACATTCTCTAAGAGCCGTATATTCTTCTTGCTGATCGATGATGATT